GCCTCCAATCATTCTTGCTGGAGAGATGCTATGCAGGAATAAATCAATGCCCAGGATAAAAAGAATAAGACTTAGGACTTAGTTAGTCTCATTGCCTGCAGGGAAACAAGCCATTGGCTGCATGCAAGTGGATTTACAAGATCAAGCATAAAGCGGATGGCTTGGTAGAGAGATACAAAGCTAGATTAGTAGCTAAAGGAAAAAAAAACACAGAATATTGAGTCGAAACTGAGGAAACATTTGCCCCGGGTTGCTAAAATGACCACCATTCGTGTCATTCTTGCCTTGGCTGCAATCAAAAAGTGGCCCTTATTTCAACTTGACGTGAAGAATTCCTTTCTCCGCGTAGATCTGCAAGAATCAGTTTCTATTCAGCCTCCTCCAACTCCAGGCTTCTCTTCTCCTAGGAATCCTAACTTGGTACGCAAGCTCAAGAGAGCTCTCTATGGGCTAAAGCAGGCACCAAGAGCTTGGTTTTAAAGGTGCAGCAGAGCAGTTGAAGGAGCTGAACAACTCCAGGGCGCGCTAGCGCACACTTAGGTTCAATGTAGTTCCGTCACAGCCGACTAAGTCTCATTCCGTACCGTCACCAGCAAACTACGGCTTTTCAGCTCCCTCCCCGTGGCGTTTACGAGGGGTTACAACTCATATCCGAGCGTTGGTACACCTCCCATCCGTTCGAGGGCATGCATGGCTATCGCCCTTGCACCGATCTCGTGCTGATCGATGGTGTGACAGCTAGAAGTGCCTTTCCCGCCCGCATGAACAGACTGGAACTGCTGAGTCAACTGCTACTTATGAAACCTATGTCTCATCAGCCTTTCACCGAGCTGCTGTCTATGCCATTCCATTCGGTCCGACTCTCACCACCCCTGCTTCTTAATCTGCTGGGTCATTTACTGATTCAAGATCAATTAGTGCTAGGTCAATGGGGGGTTCAGCCACTGGGTCCGCTCGATCTCCAACAATTTGCCATGGGTCTCCATCTCGATCTCGAGATGTATCTGCACCTTGGTCTGGATAATCCCCGACGGGTGAATCTGTTTCCGGAGCTGTGGGGGATGTGCAGAAACCCGGAGCAGGACGAAATGTTACCTTTGCCTATGGATCCATAACCCGTTATCGATCGCGAGATGTATGAGCAGCAGGATCCGCTTCATTTTGACTTCATAAACTAGCTCTGCCATTGCTTCCTCCGCTACTATACTACTGTTGGGTTCTCGACCGGATCGGGTAAACTACTCCGCACAATCCGCTGGATCAACCACCCCCTATGTCTTTGCCTGCTTCGATTCCCTCGCCCTCGCCTATGCTGGTGGCTCTGCCAGCTCCGGATGGATCCACTGCTATTGATGCCGCTAGGTCTCTATCTCGATCCTGAAGGTATGCCGCTGAAGTGATGCGGTTATGCATCTGGCCCTGCTACCGATGGATCAACATATGCGGCCTATAATGCCACTAGCGCTGCTGGTGGATATGCCACTGATGTGGCTGGCTCTTCACCGGGTACTGGATATGCGAAAGGTATGGGTCAATATATGATACACCTGGCTTAGATGCTGCTGGGTCTCGATATCCAACCGGATAGGCAACTAGGTATGTTACTGGGTATTACGCTGTTGGTTGAAATGAATCAATCGGTTATGCCGGTCCTATACCTCTAGGCGTAGATCTTTCATAACCCCCAACCGACCGGATCACATTAATCAACCGAATCAACTGCTTCTTATAGTGATGCTTAAACCGGCAATGCTAATGGTACTAATGGATCTACTACTTAGTGAAATTCCCGATAATGAGATTTGATCGACTAGCTCAACTGCTTATTCAACAGAATCTACTACTTAGTGAAATTCCGTTCCGTCAGGTTTCGGATCTCTTTCGGGATGGGGAGTAGTGGAGGAACGTTCCGCGATTCCAGATTTGGAAAACTCTATTCTTACGGTAAACTATCTCCCGCTTCACTATTTTCTTGCTAAGATGGAGTTGGAATAGCCACATCTCGATACCAACATAGATCTAATTTCTACTTAGTGTATAACTTGCCAAACAAACCTTGGTGGAGCACTAAATCATTCGTTCTCTTTATTTCCTCCCTCTACTCATAAAGGAAAGATAAAGGTTTTGAGCAAGCAACACAACAGTTCTGTCATGTTCATTTTATCTTTGTCTCTTCCCCTTCAAATACTCAAAGAAGGAGGTCCGGGATTGGGAAACTTTCTATGTCTCGGAGGGTCGGTCATTCCATTCTTTTCTATCTATCCTTAGAAGTAGGTAGGGTGAGGGACGGAGCAGTCTTTCCATTCGAGTCATCTCCAAGCCGTCGTCGAGTGGGGGGCGCGGATCAAGGCAAGTAAAGGGTCGGCAATGGGTTTCAAATCTTGTTCATCATTCGACAGCTTTCTGTCTCTGAAATGCCCGAAGAATCCAATAGTTTAAGCACTTAGAACTATCTGCTGCTATGAGAGATAGTGAACCAGACGAGTCGACCAACATAGAGAGTATTTGACCGGCCAGCCGAGCACCTGTTTGAAGACTTTATATTTGCCCTTGAAATTACACGATAAATCGCCTCGACGATTTTGATTCTCGACTCAACCGAAAATGCTAAAAAGAATAGGAAGTGGATCGCTTCGTCTCTTTCTTCAAGAAAGAACCGATCGGGAAACCGTCTATTGATAATAGATAGAAGTTCTCATTGAACGAGGATTTTATGCCTATAGGTGGTGTGGTGGGTGAGCATGCTGCTAGCTAAGCCGGAGAAGCAGCCTGCTATACCGGATAAAGAAGTGCAAAGGGGGAGGCGGATCCATTTCTTACTGAAACTAAAAAAGGCTTTCGTTTTTTTTTGCTAGTCATCTCTGTTGCACCTATACTACACTACCGGCATCAATAAGTGGATTCGTTGGGGCGGGCAATCACTTGTTGGGTGAGCTTTCTCTTTCTGGGCAAACAAATAAGGGTCGAACGGAAGCTCAACGAGGCGAAAGACTGGAATCATCATATAAATAGAAAAAAGAGAGGTTTACCGATCTGAGCAAGCAAGATGAAACGGGAATGGTTCTAATCCTGCATGCATCTTGACTAACTTGACTGGCTCACCACTGAGCCTTACGGGAGGTAGAGCGGAGCAAAGATAAGTACGGAAGAAGAGAAAGAGCGGCTATATTTATAGGGCATTCATTTGCACTATCGGTAGGTTCGTTGACAAGCAGAGTCTCTTCCTCGGCATGCAGTGTCTTGGTCCCTGGAATCAAAGCAGCTTCTTGGGGTCGAATCTCTTGTATCAACCACTGCAGGCATCATGTTGAAACGCTCGGCCTTAACCACAGCACAGAACGAAGTGAACGCAGAATGCTGGTCTTTCTTTCTCCTTGGCCTTTTCCTTTTCTGAACAAACCGAAGGAGTTGTATCCGCGATAGCCATCGTCGATAGGCTATGGGTACGGTTAGAAAGCATCAGTCCATTTGGATAAGGTGGGAACGGGCCCTAGCCCTCCAACGATAATGTATTTCATCATTCCAATCCAGCGTAGAAAACGGAAGTGCGCTCCTGCGCACTCCGGCTTTCAAGCCTCCGTTTGCTCCTCATGACAGGGCCGACGTTGTCTGGAAGGCTCGCTAAATTGGTATTACTACTTTCAGAGTTTGGAATCCAGTATGTGCCTCAAAAGGCTGTCAAAGGACAGGCGTTGGCCGACTTCCTAGCCGCATACCCGGTCGAAGACGCTGATGCTTGACAGCGCCTCACAACCCAGCAAACTACGGATGCTGACGGAACGGAACTATACAAACAAGCAACGGAACAAGCAAACAAGCAACGGACGAGCGCACTAGCGCGAAAGCCGTAAGGCGTTAGCAACGCGCATCCGTTTTCTTGCTGCGCTTGCGCTTGTTTGTAGAGTGATATACTATATAAGCCCTTGATTCCCGTAAGGCGTTAAAACTATTAGTTAGTAACTAATAGTTGTTTGTTGAAAAAGTGTGCTAACGCAACTCGATCAATTTCCTGGGATTCCCGTAAGGCGTTTTCTTGCTGGGGTGAGATGTTTGCTATGGATCTGGGAATTTACTGGCCTTTAATCAAGGAAGAATTAATTACCAATTCAAGTCTCCGATTAGGATGGGTTAAGGCATGGCGATAGGTAGACAATCGAGGTCCAAAATGTTGATTAATCTGTATTTCGACAAGCCAAATAGAACCTGTAGTAAGCATGAATTGTTTTATTTATTTCCGCTGTTGAATCAAAAATGGATGTTGACATCTTTAAATAACTTATAAAAAAGGAGTACACTTAGGGGCATGCTCTCCAATTCGCATGATGAGTATCAATTCAAGTACCACCAAATCCGCATTCTCCCTATTCTTTATTCTTTTTTTTGCTTTTTTGCATTACTGCCAATCAGTATAGTTCCAAGCCTTCTCATTCCATTGTGCCCTAGGATTCATTCGTATCTTACTTGGAATTCGCCAGAGCGATAGTTCTTCGAAAGACGTGAACCACGAGTGGTGATGGTGGCTGGTTCATCTTCAAGGCAGGCGAGAAGGCATAAAGAATCGGCCCACCTTTCCATATCGAGGACCAGCTCTTCCACACCGAGAAACCTTACCGAGATACCATCATGTTAGTCAAGTTATCATATTCTTTGTTCCTCAAGCGTTGCTAGGTGGTGTAATGCTTCTAGCTCAGGTGCACTTCGCCTTCACTCTTCTTTGCTTCTCCCTAAACTAAAGAACAGATTGAATAAAGCCGAAAGAGTGCGCTGGAATGCCTGCTTCTGCCCGATACGGAGCAAACCTAGGCACAGAAGGAACGGAGGCAAAGCAAACAAGCCAAGCTAACTACGGAACGGATGCCACTAGACGGAAGCCTAATAGGAGTCTCGCTGAAAGGTAGTAGTTGCTTTCTCTAGCTTCAAGTGAAAGAGATCGAATCGATCCTAGCTTACCGCGCTTCAAGTAGTCCAACAGGATTACCCGCTTACTGCTTAAAGTAGTAGTTGCTTGATGTAGCTGAAAGTCGGACTGTTCAAACAGTAGCTTATCGTTCCAGTCGTACTACCCCTACTATGGTAGGCGACAGCTGCAAGTCGACTAAGATCAGGAAATTAGGCCCTGTTTGAGCATCCGGTGCACTACTTTGGGCAAAGGTCACGTTCCGAACTTCAGTTTCATGTAGTTCCGTACGCATCCCTAGTTAGCACTGCCTTCCGTAATCCGTATATGGGAAAGAGAGCGAGACAGTCAGTGGTTGTAAGCCCACTAACAATATCTGAACTATTGGTTCAAAAAAGAATTATGCCTTCCCCGCCTATCTCTGGGTTAACAAGATCTTGATTCCTTCCCTTGAGGGGCTCGCTTACGCTTCTCTGTCAGATCCTTTTGTCGAGTCACTTCCCAACTCGAAGCTAGGAGAAGGGAAAGACAGCTCAAGGCCAGGTCCGGAGCAAAGACGGAACTACACCTAGCTAACTACAGAGCTAGCGCCTCTATCAGTAAGGGGGCTTTGAAGCCGACTAAGTTGAATTGTAGGAAGCGGACTAAACAGAACTAGAAAACGGATATCGGTCCAGGCCACCTCACTTACCTGAAACAGCAGACTATAATCAGATAATCCGAGACAGAGTCTGCCGTCTTCAAATAGGACTACTTACTTGAGGTTGAAGGAAGTTCAGTGATAGTGGAGTCAGTGAACAGCCCTAAATTCCCTGAGCTTGGGGCAAAGAGACTAGGCCCTTTCCCGCCCCCAGCTAGCCGGCCCTGAGAGATGGAAGAAAGATAGAGACCGAAACAAGCAAACTACCGCGCACGTCCTATTGCCGTAGCGAGCCGAGCTAGCCAGCATTCTTGTTAGGTGTAGTTCCGTCCCCCCTTTCGTCGAGTATTTCCCACTCCCTTCAGCTCTTCCCGCTGAAAACAGTCCTCACTAATCCTATGCCAGCCACTCTACGACCACTCGCAAAGAAATCCGTACGTACTGGTTGATTGACTGGTGCAGCCCCCTTAGCCCGGTTCACGAACCCAAGATCTGATTCATTCGGGTTGCCTTCTTCTACTTGAAGCTTGAAGTCAGTCTCATGCTCATGCCTGCTTTGATTGGAAACGCACTAGGCCTGGCCTCTCACTCCCCTCCCCCAATCCATTGTGAACCAGGGCATCGTCGTCAGACGATGCCTCACTGAATATATGAGTCAATGCTAGAAATTCCGTTTCACCGCTATCCTCTTTCACCGCCCCATCTGGAGCTCATTCCTATTCATTTCATTGACCTAGCTTCTCCTGTATTCCACGATATGGAATATCTCCTTAACTTCTCTTATTCGATTCAACTACTCCGCTTCAATTGGATTTGATTCTTTCGATAGGGGACCATCCCATACCATAGGAAGTACCATACCACGGGAAGTTGCTTCTTGGAATGCCTCTTTCTCACTTTAGAGAAGGTGTAGTTGAGGCCGGAGAGAGGTTATGAAATTATGACTGATTCAATGGGTCCTACCGCCCCCGTTCCTTCTTTTCTTTCTTTCTTTCCCCACGCCTTTCTTCCACTCCAAGCTTTGTCGAGTGATTCCTTTCTCGCCTCTCCTCTTGACTTTACTTTCTTTCTCACTGGAGGAGAGAGGGAGTCTGAAAGACTGAACCTAGCTTGATTACTTGACCTAGCTTGCAACACTAGAACAGGTCCTTCAACGGCTAAACCTGATATCCTAGAAACGGCTCTGCTTTACGCTTCGCTCCTTGCTTATCCCCGCCCCGCTCTTCGGATGATGTCTTCCCCCGTGCTTGAGTAGAAGTTGCTTCCCCACAATAGAATCTTTCTTCATTTCATGTCTCGACTCCATTTCAATCTTAGGCTTTGTCTTTGGCTTCGAAAGCTACTGAACAACCCGGCATAAGAACCCCCGCTTGAAACCGCTACTGGTTTGCTACTCTTTAGTAGATTTCCGGTTGCTTGCTCTGAATGCCTGGGTGAGAAGGTAATGCTGAGACGAATGGTTGACACACTTTGGCTGGATCCGATCTTCTTCAATGGGTTGATCCGATCTTACACACTTTGGCTCGATCTATCGCTTGTAGAGGCATGCCTACGTCCTACCTTTTCTAATCTACGGTTTCCGTACCCATGACCTGAGTGAGACGGAGCTGAACTACTAAAGTTGCTAACTAGCCCTGGCTTTCCTTAATGCCCTGTCTTTCTTCCACTCCAAGCGCGCTCGGACTAGACTCCTGTAGCACTTCTGGAAATCATTCTTCTACGCTTATGGCCCCTTCATCTAAGAGAAATGCTGGAGCTGTCTCCCTACTAGGGCAGGTACTCTATTTGCTCACTGTAGTTGATATTGTATATCTCCCTTCTTCCCGGGCTGTTGAGGGAAGGCTGCCGCGTTCTTGATCCTGGCGCAAGGCAAGCATCTTCTAGTAAAGAGAAAGAGCTCGAGTAAGAAAGAGATAGTAATTAATAGGAAGGAAGCTCGCTCTTCTGCTATGTTCGTAGCTTTGCTGCGCAACTTTAAGCTCCCGCCTGGGCTCTAAAAGTTTGAGTTTCTGCTGTAGTTGTCTTTATCCTATTTGTTTCTATGGAAAGTACCCTCCGTTAGCTATCGAACGTAGCCTGCACTTCTGCCGTTGCCTACTGAGCTCTCCTCCGCCTACTTGTCCGTAGGCGTATCTCAGAGGATTCTGCTTGCTTCTGTAATGGATTGTGAACGGGATTCAAGAGAAAGCTATCCGATTACTTTCCTCCCTCCTGACCTGCTCACTATCTGTCTTTGCTGGCATGTGCTTAGGAGCTCTTTCTCGCAATCTCTCGGATGGTCTGACTAGGAATCGCGTGCTCTCTTTTCTAATATCTTAGGTTAAGCTGATTGTATTTCTTTTCAGAGCTGGATCCCTGAAATAGTCCTTTTTTTCTGTCTCTGTCGGAGCTGAATATCTGTGCCGTCTAATGGCTCAATATCCGCCCTTGCTAATCCTAGTCTTTAGTGATTTTCTTGTTAAATTAAATGCGCTGCCTATAATTTATGTAGAAGTCCTTCGTTTTTTTTTATTCCCCCCGCCCCGATCATCCGACATTTTTAGTCTATCGGTGTATATTTTTAGCTGTGTCTATCGGTTGTTGTTTGCGAGCCGGTGTGGGGGTTGTCCCCCGGGGATCGAGTGTGTCCCTAAAGCCCCGCGAGCGTTTGTTTGTTTCTGAGTATTGCTGTAGTTTGTAGTGAAGTTCCTTCCCTTGTTAAAGAACTTGTAGTGAGTTATTCCTTTCCCTGCTGAAATGGTTGAAGGACCCCCCGTTATTAACTCATGGGAGAGCCTGATCCTTGTCCCCTTAGTAGAGAAGTGGGAGTTTGCTTCTCTAAGGAAGTTTGTATTTGATTCTGGTTGGGTCGGCTTATCTTTTGCTGGAAGCTCGGTATTCGTTCTGAAATGGTTTGTAAGAGTCCTCAATCAGGCCCGTTCACTGAGTAATTCTTTGATCAGTACATCTAAGTAAGGTTACCTCTTTCTGGGCGCGCTTCCTTTGCAACCAGTGGGCTATCGCCCTTGCTGATTGTCTTCCTGTCTATTCAACTGCGTAGCGAGTGCAGTCCTGCTTCACTTTGTTATTGTTAATGCGGGAGTAGTTCTTTCTTTATGAGAATCTCTACTCTTTACACTAACGCTGTCCCTTGAGTTGCGTCCAGGAAAGACTTTTGGGGTAGATTACCCTACTCTATATGTTCAGTGAACAGCAAGATGAGTCTGACCTTTAGCTTGCGACTTCGTCTTTGCTTGCAATAGCTAGACAAGTGAGTGAGGAAGGAACAAGCAACGGACGAGCGCGCTAGCGCGAAAGCCAGCCGTAAGGCGTTAGCAACGCGCATCCGTTTTCTTGCTGGGGAGGCTCGAACGGAGTCAACATAGAACGGAACGAACTGAGCTCGATCAATTAAAGGACATCAAGGATGAAATCAAGCCGCATTTAAGGGAGGATATAGAGTCAGTTATCGTGAAATTTCTCTAGGCTCTTCTCTCTGCTCTGAAGAATACCTCCTCGCTCTTCGTCCATTTCCGTTCGATGGAGAAAGTCTTTTTCGGGTGTTCGGTCTGGCTTGCTTAGGTCGAGTAAGCAACTGAAGAAATTTCGTATACAGGATTTCAGTATTAGATTCAGTATTAGAAAGGTCTGGGTGATCGCAGTATATTCGGACCTGTAGTTAGCTCCGCTTGGGCAGCACCCCCATTGTGAGGTACCATCAACAGCAAGACCATACAGATGGCATCGCGAATCCCCTACCGAAGTGACTGAACCACCACTTCTTGATCCGTTCTTTCCAGCGGAGGGAAGACTGACTTGATTTGAGGAGAAATCCTTTCCTGAGCGTGATGCTATTTGATCGGTGATCATAGGAAGCCGCTAGGCTTACTGCGAATGCTTTCTTTCTATGAAATCCTGTTGCTATGGTTCACGAAGAGCAACGGGACAGTCACAGGCTAGCTTAAGAATCACTAACCTCCGACTCCCTAAACTTGGTGGGTGTGCCTGCTTCTATTCTGACAAAGATACGATCTATTTGATTGACCACCCCGTCACATTCTTTTTGAGAAAGATGTGACTAGTGCAAACTTCCATTTTCAAGCACATACTTGACTTTGTTTGAGAAAGTCATTTTCACACTGAATCATGCTTGTGGGCGTTGGCTAAGAGCTTTTTTTTAACCCCTGTCTGAACGAGAGTGATAGATATACAGCAAAGACATAGCTGTAGCTTGAAGCTAGCTCCAAACCAAAGGAACTAGCATAGCGAGAACAAAAGCAAAGAAAGCTTCTACCGCGCTTACTACACCTTCCCACGGCCCAGCTCCTAGCGCTCCTCACCAAAGACTCTTGCTCTGAAACCGTCTGTAAAGTCAGGTTCTTTCTCTACGGTTGCCCCTCAACCATTATTCATGTCGACGGGCATCAAACCATTTCTCTACCATACCGAAGCCGGTCAGCCGCGAAGAGAGGTTCGCATTCAGGATTCGCACTTGCTCTTTTCAAATAAAGATCGAAACAGTGGCACGAATAGCTATCATCCCGTGTGGAGTCAACTCATCCCAGTCCGTTTGTTGAAGATGCGAAGTTCCTTTGTAGAAAGCGCGCTCCCTCAATAATGCGCCTCTCCGGTCGAGTGAAGGTGCCGGCGTCTGCTGGAACAGATTGAATTGAACCAATTGCCTGTCAATTGGTTCAATCAATTCCTTCCGCTTTCTCACCTCTAACAGAAAGAACCGTTCGTTCTCCTTTCGTGTGAAAGCCTCGTTCACACAAAGCTGGTGGCATCGCAGCCTTCCCTACTCGTTGGTGGATATTTGCTACTGCTTTGCTGAAAATAGCACATTGCCCTCAGTTCACTACTCTAAGCTAGAGTTCACTTGAATAAAGAGGGCCCTTAGAGAGCGCATTGAAAAGATAAGTCGACACATTAGAAAAGCAGACTCAAATTGGTTCACCCGGCTTCTTTGAGTCTAGCTTCCATTAGGTTCTTCTCAGGGAGTATAGCATCCATTAGGTCCTTCTCTTTGAGTTTAGGTCTGATCTGGCCGCTATCTGTCCAATATGCTGTCTTCCCTCCAGTAGGCTATTCTTTTCACTTGGTGGGGTAGGCCTACAAGACCCACTAGACTGGACTGGACTGGGGCCATATCTCCTAGTCGAACTGAGATGCTGTAAGAGAATGCCGGCGCCTTTGGAGAATCCATTGAGATCCTGAACTGAGAGCAGTTTTCCTTGCATAGCCTTGAGAATAGCCGTCTCACTAGGGTCCTAGCTCCTTTCCTTAGAGAGTTCTTTCTTCCTTCGTCTGGACCAAGAAGTAGCGTCAGGAGGCGGAAATGTGACCTCGGAGTACTACCTATCCCATCCAGTCCGCCAGTAGGCTATTCTTTTTCACTGCCTATGTCTTCGCTTAGGCGCTTACCTTAGGGACCGATCCTTCCCTCCTACTACTACGACGATCTACTCCTGGCCCTTCTAGGCCTACTTACAGCCTCTTTTTGGCTATGCTCGCTCCTTGTGGTTTGTGGAAAAGTCGTCTTCTTCATCACGCTTAGGCTACTCCTAAAGATCCCAAATCCATCTTGTCTGGCTCTGCAGCTTGGTTAGGTGCGACTCTCACCGCATTCTTGTCTTGTCTTTCTACTTGGTCTCGGCAATTATCTACGCCTTCAGTCTTAGTTGGTCTGTGTAATAGGTCTATGGCTCAGGTCAGTCTGTCCGTCTTGCTTCTGTTCTCGTACTTGATCCGAATGTAGTAATGGATATAGGAATGGACTTCTTTCTCTACTCTATCCACTGGCGATAAAGCCCAAATCTTTGTTCTCATGGCCCCCCACCTCCCCGGAAGCAGTGAATCAAATAGCTCGCCTTGAGCCTTCATCTCGCCTGGAACAGCAAACATCCGGGCTCTTATTGGGGGAGAAGACATCTACTGGTGATCAAGGCACTGAACTTCGAATCAATCTCTTTGTCCCCCACATCTGTCTCGTTCCTTTCCCCTTAGGGTAACCTCCGAACTCTTTCCCGGTATCTCTCCAACAACTTCTCATTCCGCATGAAACGATCGAAAGGATGGGTATCGCCATCGAGTCATCCAGTATCTGCTAATGACCTTGGGAGTGGGAAGTCTTCGACGGAACCAATAACGAGCTAATCTCCATCTTTGTCTCTAGTGCTTGGGATCGAACCCTCGAACCGATAAGCTCCATTCGACTCCCCATCTTCTTTGTCCCCTGCTCCTGTTCTCCCCCAATCCGATGCTGACCCATCAGCAAGAAGCTTTCTCCTTCGGACCCTCGATTCCTCTCATTGTCTCCAAACAGCTGCTAAGCATCCCTGCTATGATCCAATTCCCCCCACCATAACTCTGACTCTCTTTCCTTGTTTCTCCCGGGCATCTCAACCAGCTCTCGGAACCCAAGGAAGGAGGTCCCATGACTGGATCTAATGAGGGAACTACTGAAGAGGCAAAGCCATTGAAGCAACTCCATGTCTTCCCTTCACCCGCTAAGCTCCACCTTATTCGTCTCCATGTCCGGCTCTCCCAGCGGGAAGGAGCTAACCAGCTGACCGAAGCAAATAGCATCCATTCGAACCCGGTGAGCCCTGAACCGGATCCAACCTCGGAAGGACTAATGATTCAATTGCTTGCCTCTCACCCAGCAAGAAAACGCCTACTTAGAGTTTAAAATAAAGGCTATAATGGTAATGTAATAAACTGAAACTACAACAACAACTACTAAATAGCTAACTAATAACTAATATTAAATAGCCAAGAAAGACGGCTTTCGCCCTTTACGTAATGCCGCCGTTGCTTGTTGGGTTCTAGCTCCAAAGAACATATACATGGAGCTATGTCGACTTACGTACGTCTCGTTGACCACCCGATCAGGTATACCACGTATCATCCCCTCTTTCCATAGAGGAGAGATAAAGAAAAAGAAAAGATATAGTGATCGTGCCGTAGACCTTGTTCGTTTCTACTTGACGTTCGTTATTTTCCTCGGTTTTTTTTTACATTACATAAGGTAGCTTGCTTACTTAGCGCTTGCGCTAAGGATCTAATCAGAGTCAAACTTGGATTTGAAAAACAAAAAAATCCTTTCCCTTATTAGCCGGAGTACAAGTGTACCCCTTGATCTTTAGTAAAGGCGGATTAAGCCTAAAAACATTTTCTTGTTTATCGAAAAGTCTCAACGTCCTCGTTGAGAGTCGCTCTGCGAGACGTCCAGTAGTCTCTGACTTGGTCTTCGAATCGTAATACTGTCTCAGCCCGTTCCCAGCTTGCCTCGCTCTCAGGTTGGCCCTTCTACTTGACTAAGTAGTATTCAACTCGTGCAGTGGGTGTATGGGCTACCCCATGGTGCGGTCAGCTATGATATACTCAACTTCTTATTTAGTAGGTTCATCTACAACATCTGGTGGTGCCCTCGTGGGCACGTTCCTCTCTGGGTCGGTCTGGTCTAATCGAAGTCAACTGACTCACATGGAATACGGGGTGAGTTTGAACCGAGCTGGTCGCTTGAGTCTATAGGCTACCTTTCCTATCCGCTTCTCTACAAGGTCTAGTCTACTTTCTTCTTCCTTCAGACCGGGCCAAGCTACCTAAGTAGGTTGGGCTAGGTTTGGTTTATTTTTTGGAGTTATCTCCAAGAAGGGTCGTCGCTCCCTTCATACGCCTTGCTGCTTCATCTAAGTAGGTTTGGGCTAGGTCGTTGCGCTCCTGCCACCTCTTGGCAAAGTAGGCTGATGGGCAAGCCCCCTCCTGTCGCAATGGTGTGGGGCCTCAGAGGCTGTTGCCCCGTGGCCAACTCGAAGGGGCTGAAGTTCGACGCAGAGCTTTTTGGTTGTTAAGTTATAGCAGCACTGAGCAACATCCAACAGCTCCAGTCCTTCTGGTTTGCACTAAAGTGCCTTAAGTAGCCCTCGAGGAGTCCGTTTATTCTCTCCGTCTGAGCTTTCAAAGATATACCGACCGTAGGTATCTGACCATCAGATACCGACAGTCGTCTTCTAACATTACCGACCTTAAAATATTAAGACTTTATTTAGTTTCGTGGAAAATAAAAAAGCCCTTTATCGGATTTGAACCGATGACTTACGCCTTACCATGGCGTGACTCTACCGCGGAGTTAATAAAAGGGCCCATTTTCTTTTTTTCAATTCATGAATTTGCCCACTATGAGTCTACTGCATTTATACTAAATATATATATAGTCTCAATTGTTATATAGTATAAAAATTGATAGTATATCATTCGTGTCTCTGTTACAACACGGCGATTATAAATGGTTCGAATGAAATTCAATTAAAAAAAAAAGAAAATAATTTGTAGGCTGTACACCTTATTTTCCCTGGGATTGTAGTTCAATCGGTCAGAGCACCGCCCTGTCAAGGCGGAAGCTGCGGGTTCGAGCCCCGTCAGTCCCGACCCGGATCTGTATGTCCAAGCTTTGCATACGGGAGACTATAATTGAATGAGAAAAGGCAAGAAAGAGTGGCTCGACAGGCGTTCACCGTCAACAGAATGGAATATGTTCTAGTAGACTTAAACCAAGAATGTGGCACGCCCCTATTTGTATTATCACATTTCACACTATGCCTGGTTCACTGGTATCTTAATAGTCCAACGGTAGAAACACTATAAAGGGGCAACCCAAAGTAGGAATGCTATTCGGGGAAGAGACAGGTCCACCACAGACAAGCATGAAGTGAAGGGGCGCGCTAGTCATCTCCTTTCTATCTATATGCCGATTGATATGGCTATTCGTACCTTTTTTCTCAATCCCTTGCGCCGTGTTTTGAAGTCTGTATCGCACTAATGAGAGGAGGTGGCACCAGATAGTTTGTTGATGAAGAACTTCATTCACAAGAGTCAACTGTGGCCTAAAGTAGGAACTAGATCTGACGCTACAATCCATAGAAATGTCATATGGGCGTCGTCATACTGGGAGTGGGGTCGGGGTCTGGGAGCTGTATGAATTGGACTGTCTCTCTCTTCTTTTATCTATCATCATGGGCCAAAGCCCAATCTTCACCAGCCATGCCATGTTCTCTTGGTGAGTACTCCATGCCTTCTATCTTGATGCATACCTGCTGCTGCGATCGCTCTGTCTGAAACTAAGACTCCCGTCCGCTTGCGCTGCGCTTTCGTCTCGGGGTGTGAAGTTGAAGTGGCGCGACTGACTGCTTCGCCTAACTCAGATTCGAATTGATACTAGTCTTTCTTCATTCTCAGGTCTGTCATTGCCTGCCAAGAGTGGACGGATTGCCGTGGGCCCACTAAACCCTCGCCCCTTGGGGCCTGGGGAGGCAAGCAACCTTAACGGCGTAAGCACCTTTCTATCAACTCAAGGCAGGAAATGCGCATAGCCAAGATGGAATTGACTCTAGTAGACCACTACTCGATGGTGGAACACGGGACTTGTAGTAGATGACTAGTCTGTCTTCAACCAATTATCATATATAGAGAGTCGTGTCATTGCGTAGAGAAATGGCCACTAAGAGAATGATCTCTTTGACATAGCTTTTCAATCAACAAAGCGGCGGGACCAATGAGCCTACATAGCACCCACTGGCATTTATGTCGGGTCGTAGTCCGGTATCCTTCGGGCGCTGTAAGAAAGAAGATGCTATGTCTCTGTTCTCATTCCCCATGGGGGCCATGAACTACGTGATAGAACCAGTCTTTCTTCTCTTCCCAGGCCGATCGCGTGATCAAATTATTGTTCTCGTTTGCCACCCCAGGTACGAAGCGGCATCTAAGCCCTCAAGCTACGCATCTCTTGCCATCGATCATAAAGACATATTTTAGATCCGGACCTCCGCTCCCAGAGCAAGGATTTTTCATTCCACGTCTCCTGGTCTTCCAAAGCATTCTTATTCTCTTGGATCCGAAGGATGGCCAACCAAACAAGCATTTTAGTCCCCATCGGGAGTAGGGAAAGGGAGGGATGCAGTACCAGGATTTCACTCTTTGCCACCATTTAGTCTAGTTCCGTTCTGTCACCTCCGTTTGCTTACTTTTACCTTTGTTTATGCGCAAGCGACTTTGATAGGTGGAGTTCCAGCAAGAAAACGCATTACGGGAATCCCAGGAAATTGATCTAGTTGCGTTAGCACACTTTTGAAACTACAACAACTACTACTCTAATAACTAAATAGCTAACTAATAACTAATATTAAATAGCCAAGAAAGACGGGAATCGAGGGCTTATATAGTATATCACTCTACAAACAAGCGCAAGCGCAGCAAGAAAACGGATGCGCGTTGCTAACGCCTTACGGCTTTCGCGCTAGTGCGCTCGTCCGTTGCTTGTTTGCTTGTTCCGTTGCTTGTTCCTTAACTCATTCAGTTTACGGAATGAGTTGCTCCTGCAGTCAAGCTCCGTAGACTACACTTTCTGCGAGGTTTTGAGTGTGAACTTCGCTAGAAGCTCTCGGGAAGGCAGATCAATATCAGACTCTTTACGGCCCCTTTCGACTCTCTTTAAGACTCGTGTTTGTATTTCACTCGTCTCTGTGTTTTGAACCGAACAACCATGAATTAATAAGAGGTAAGTGTTCGGCTACATTATTAGTTCAAAGTAGCACCGAACCAACAAGCAACGTCTGAGCGCGAAAGCCCTCGATTCCCTTCTTGGCTATTTAATATTAGTTATTAGTTAGCTATTTAGTAGTTGTTGTTGTAGTTGAAAAACTAACGCCCTTATTACCGTAGGCGTTTTCTTGCTATAAAAAAAGATATTCAAGAGAGAGAGAATCAGAATGGAATCGTGGTGGACAGCACTTCCGCAAATACAAGTTTCCATTATCCTTATTAAGTTGAGTGCTACTCCTTTTGAGTAAACTCTCGCTTTCGGGCGGGTTTCGTTGCCTACACGCTTTCCCCCCGGGAGCCAGCTCAGGCGGTACAGTGAACATCTTTGAATTTAGCTTGAAGAGAACCAAGGCTTTGATTGTTTGGTCCCCATGCCATCCTCATCCAGTCACCTCTGTCATCCAGCCTTACCAGATTAGTCCTCTGAATACCCTTTCCCTCTTCGTCTAGGTCCTTTCCTCGTTCAAACGCCTGCCGACGGCAGATTAAATGAAAGAAGAAAGGGGGGGGGCTCCTTGTTTCGATCTAGTTGCATGAAAAGGGATGAAGGGTTAAGTCATTCCGAGTCAATTTTGTGGAATTCGATCAATGGCTTATGGAATAACCATATAGACTTAAATATGATAGAGTATCCGGTGGTTCAATCCTCAGAGACAGACGATTTATGGAAGGCCAAGCCAAACTCTGATGGAGCAGGCAGTATAACAGGTTCAGTCGGATGAAACAGAGTGCATTGAATTAGTCAGTAAGTCAGCTCTTAGTCATGTTTAATGACTGGAAACATGTGACAGGCGCCATGAGATGAAAGACGGTGGGTTAGTAGCCTACCGGTGGCGTTAGTGGGAGGAGATTCAATCCGCTGTTGCGCTAGCGGCAAGATACGATTGTGAAAGCAGAGAATAAGCTAGGCTTTTTTGTAGGCTATTAGAAGAGACGAGCTAAACCTAACAGTAAGGGTCAGAGACCCGTAGCTGCAAAGGTCAGTTAGACTCCAGTAGATTATTGACGCTGGCGCAGGTGTACCAAGCCAGTAGGTTATTCAGCTAGGCAAGTTCTCCAGTAGGCTACGACCACTGGTAGGTTAAGTAGTGGTAATGGGCGCCAGTACGAGATTCAATCCGCACTCAATTGCGCTAGCCGGTACTGTCTATACTATGTTGAAAGGCGCTGCTGCGATGAGTAGTGGTAATGTCTATCTATTCCACCGGCGGGTGAAGCAGAACAGGCCTAGTTTCGCTTGTTATTTACCTCCGGTGACTTCTCGGTAAGAAGAAGCGCTGCGGGCTCAGTAGACCACCCACTGAACCGGGCCGTACAGGCATGAAAATAGGCCTTCCGGCGGCTATCGGACCTACGAGTAGATCCAGCGATAGCATCATATAGCCTAAATAGCCTACGGGAGGTGTAAGCACTCCTAAGATCGGTTGTAGGCGAATCCCGGGCATATGCTAAACCTTCACAGGTCTTATTGAAATCTTGCGTAGAATGGCTTTACAGATAGCAAAGCAAGGCCTTGAACTTCTTTCTTTTTTGTAGGGTGTCCATCCGGTGCTTGACACTGGGCTTTCTCCTTAGTCAACCTCTAATCGTCTCTTTCCGGTCGGTAAGACTAGATAGACAAGTAAACTCGTTCTATGGTTTAGTAAAGGTATTGCCAAGTGAGTGAGGAACTCGGGGAGGTGACAAACGGGAGAGAATAGCCACCGAAGGAACTGGTTAACGTTAAGACTGGGACACTATGCCTTGCCCATCCTTTCGGGTAGCTGCTCTGGTTGCTAAGGCGTGAAGCTAAAACCCTTGACTGTGAACTACTCTCTCAGGCCTGTAAGACCTGCTACTTTTTTCCTAGACTGGTAACTATAACCCGATCTAACATGTCTAGACTTAGGAGTGCCGGGAGGAGATCTTGGGAAGAGCTCTGACCAAACGGAAGATATGAGTAACTGAAAGACCAGACGTTAAGACTTGGCTTCTAGCTATTACCCTTATGGACTTCTAACTAATACCTGCCTTTCGGGTAGCTGCTATTCCTATCCTCGGAGTTAGACCTGCAACTCTTATCCGAGCAGCTCTTCCCGACTTCTTGCCTTGACCTCTTACTGACTTTATGGCTTGCCATCCCTACTCTTACACGAGAACCGTCAGAAGCATTGGAAGAAAGCCGGGAGGTGGTCCATATCCCTTTCTGTGGATGGCAACATTGAGATGAATCCAGGGCATAGGCAGGGAGCTACTTCCCCCTCCCCCAGGGTTTATGCAGCTAGGACAGTTCCAACGGTAGCAGAAAAAGCCGGAGTACCCTAGTAGCAAGCAAGGGTGCAAGATACGAAACACGGAATGGAGAAAGAACCAACCAGTGAAGAAGGCTAGCCCTCCTCGAGTCCAGGTCTCGTAGTGGTTGTTTAGGCTTGATCGTGTTCTCCTATTAGAGAGTAAGTAAGCTTTTTTTCTGCTTAAAATCAAATTCCAAATTCAAATTCTCAGAGCCAATTGCCAATTATTGAATTTTTGCAAATTCTAATGCTTTGGTCGATCTTAGGGTTTCGGCGTCACTCCACTCCTCCCGACCACTCAGCCCATTAGAAGAGGCAACAAACAAGAGCATATTTTTTAGATATCCTACAATTAGAGCTATTAGCTTAGCTGGAGTTTTGCTTGGCCGGCTGAGTACGGAACGCTAGCTTTCTCTACTTTAACACTTCGTTCACTGCTGGCCCGGAGTAAGACATGCCACCTTAATGCACTAGCCAGTTAGAAGGATTTGAACTCTTACTGAACCGGCCTTCGAGACGAAAGGAACGATAGCAGGCAACATGAGTATGCTACTTCCTGCGAGAATGCATGATAATGCTTTGTCATGTTCCTACTCCAACTCCTGCGAGAATGGCCCTCCCTACTACAGACTACGCTCGGAAAGCAGGATTCACTTCGATAAGCAAGAAGAAAAGAGAAGTCCCGAGTGAAAACTACTTTCCTTAGGATGTTTAGGGCCAAGTCTCTATCTAAAAAGAGCTTCTTCGTCGATAACAAGCCTTTCTTCATATCATAAAGGAATAGAACCGGAAAGCTTTGATGCGAGAAAAGTCAGTCCATCCGCACTATAAAGACAGACAGATTCTCTCTCTTCTTTGTTTGAAGTGAAGTAAAGGAATAGAACCGGAAAGCTTTGATGCGAGAAAAGTCAGTCCATCCGCACTATAAAGACAGACGGATTCTCTCTCTTCTGCGTATCGCTTTATATAAGCTCCGCTGCATATCAAGCTGACCCGCTCACCTCACTTAGATCAATTTCCTCTTCTCTTCTCTTTGTCCTGCTCGATCTCATGCTCATTGAATTCCTCCACTTGGCCCAAGCAAACAAGCGAATATCCAAGTCCGGAGTGTGCGTTTTCTTGCTGGAGGAGAAGGGCCAGTCAATGCATTCGGACCTTTGAAGGCAAATTAGCGAGAGTTCGCAGTAGTCTAGTAGTACCTCCACAGAAGAGCGATTTCACTCGCCCTCTTACTAAAGATAAATGGCCGTCTAGCGTGATTCACTCATCAGACAGCTGCCAGCTAGAAGAGAGATCGCTTGAAGAGGACCGTGGGCTTTCCCTTCTCTATGGTAGCATGGTCTTCTCCTGGGCTTTCTCTATCAAAGTAACGTCAGTCGGGGAATGAATACTGGAAGTCGAATCGAGATCGACCATTTGAGAAGCCTCTTCCGTTAGTCTATTTAGGCCCCCAATGCGGATGCCTTCACCTTCTTGCTTTGCTTTCGGGAGAAAGAAAGTACGTACCTTCGCGCTCATTTCTATAGCAGTGACCACTTATGCCAACCAAGACCGGATTAGCACGACCAGACATAAGAAAGATCCGTTGAATTGTAATATCATACCTTGCTGCGAACTACCGTAGCATAAATGAATACACATTTGAAGATGCGCCTTCCCCCTTGAATCCTCTTTGTTTAGACGATCCATTCCTCTTTCTATGGACGAGCTTTAGCTGTCCCTGTGTTCCCTTGCTCGGCTCGAGTGAGCTCTCTCGTTGCTAGTGTTTCGTACGCGAAAGCCGTTCTTGCTAGGTAGGCTTTCGAAGTAGGTCAATAATCAAATAAGTCGAGGATGATCGGGTCCATTTATGGCCTAATTGCCTCATCTGAGACTGGAGTGGATGCTCCCGAGTTAGCCGCCATTCACTGACTATTGAAAAAGTATATATAGTTTGGCGAATGCGCCTTCTTCTTTAGAATCTCATAAAGGGACAGCGCCTAACCTCTCACTCCAAGACTTTTCCTCGGTTAGGGCTTTTGAGCCTGCCCCAGGATCGGCTAAACGAATGGATTGGGGTGAACCCGCTACGAGACCTTAATAACTCATCCTCGCTTTCTCTATGACATGATTCCAGAAACTCACTAAATCCGTCTGCTACCCCTCTCAATCCGGAGTCTCCCTCGACTGGTCCCTCCTTTCTGATGAAATAGGGCCTTCGAAGGCCTTTCACCCCCTTCTCGAGTCTAACGTGATGGATGCGAAACTGCAGTTTAAACGCGTTCTAGCTGCCTTGTAGCGGGTGCGCGCTTCTATGGAAATGGAAGGAGGCCAGTTGATCATTCTACTGCAGGGTCCGAAGGAGAGGGAGTCGTAGTTGGTCCCACCGAGAAGGGAGACTCCTCTTCCTGAAAGTCGAGGCCGATTCGTTAGCGTAGTAGTTTGAGAATCTAGATTAGGTTCGTGGGCTGTGATGTATGGGGTCAGCCCTTAACTGAAACAGAATGATTTTCTTTGGTTGGGACAGCAAAAGAGGGGGCAGGATGGAAGAACTGATGGACGCGGTAAGACAGTGAATGGGACTTTCATCGTGTTTTACCGACTTGCTGGAATTCGAAAACCAAATGATATTAAGTTCATTTTTCCTTCGTTCACTTTTGAAAATTCTCTTCAAAATACTCTTCAAAATAGCACTTACCATAGAAAATGGGGAGTCTCCTCTCTGAGGATCTTTTCTATAGGGAAAGAGATTCATGCGATTTAAGCTTTGTACTCTCGCTCCTTTTTGGAGCGGTATACCGAAAGGATACCAATGAAGCCGACCATTAATGACTAGTTCGAACACCAGGATCGGTCTGATCCCTTAGACGAAATTTGTTAAAAATCTCGTTGGGGAGTCGAACCCACACAAGAACGACCATTAAATTGAACTCTAACTGTCGCCCGCTAAACCACTTAGCTACCGGGATTTCTTCTCACACAGTACCCTACGATATTCTCTAAAAGAAAAGCTTCAATCGCATTACATACAGTGATTCAGAAAGAAGAAATCCATGCAAGATTTCGCGCATCAAAACCCGTCTCAAGTGGCTAGGGGGCGGAAAGGACGAACTTCCTTTTTAATTTAAGCAGCGGGATATCTTTTCATTGCTAAGACCGCCTCATTTCGAAACCGGATTCGCTACCCGATTAGTCTCCCTACGCTACTAGGCACCTTTGGTCTAGGCTTTGACCCAAAAGTCCACTTTGGATTGAGAACGTCCCACTGTGGATTCATAGACTGAACTTGACAGGTTCCACTGCTCCAAGCCCCTCGCTACACAAGTCGCGTCACCGCATTCGTTCAGTCGGGTAGCCACAGCAGCGGTGATGAAGGCTGACAAGCACGATTGACCGGAACTGGAGTCTCACGAGGGATTTAGCAGTTCCGTCAGCAGCCACAGAACGGAATTCTAAAAAAGTACGAGCACATGTGACTGAGTCGCCCTACCTGAGCTCGAGAAACAAACAGTATACTGACCGAGTCTCCTCCGTTTCACGAGCAGTGGAGACAACGTTTCACACGTTGCCTTCACTAACTGAGCTGACAAATGTATGAATGAAGTCGAAGCAACAAGTGTACTTCGGAACTGTTCTCCACCGCTTTGTAGCCGGAGCAGACACGTGGAGTTCACTGGAAGGGAGAACGGCGGGAATGATTTCTTGCAATGCAACGGAACTCAAAGCCTCTTTCATAGGCTGTACTCGTACTTACCGGCTACACGGAACTCGTCTAACAAGTTCTCGTCAAGTCTACGTGGACTTCCTCGTTAAGTCTGAGTGGTCGAGTGAATTGATGAACGAGCTGAACTTGGTGAGCCTTTGGAACTCGTATACATAACCGTGAAGTTCAGTCTACGGAACGTAGACTTCATTCACAGCGGAACTTGTCTCTATTCCGCTATTCCCTTTGGTTTTGAGGCGAACTAAGGGGGGCCGGCGGACTGCAATTCTAGTGAGGTTAGTCCTCTGTTCTGACCCGATTGGAGGCTGGGGAAAGGGCACTCTTTCAGAAAACCCCACCTAAAACATATGACGACCCCCCAGTCCACTTCCATTTGTCCTTCTTTCTTGTGGTGGAACCTGGCATT